TTGTTCCCATAGAACTTATTCTATTTTATTTGACTCATAGGTAGAACATAGTAGAACATCAATTAATTCTAACAAATAGAATAGAAACAAATTTTATTCGAAACGCCTCGTGATCTTCAACCAATTATGTGCTTCAATATAATTACCAGGAGTAAGCGCTATAGCTTGTTTCCAATACTCAGCGGCTTGATCGAACCAAGCCTCCGCAATTTCAGAATCTCCCTGTCGAATGGCCTGCTCTCCCCGGTCGGAATAGGGGACTCCTTCCCTTAGAACCGTACTTGAGAGTTTCCTAACTCATACGGCTCAACAGTCAATTCTTTTGGTATCCGTTTTACCTATGGAACGGAATGATATTTCGCATAGATCTATCTCGCTTTTCGGTTTCGGGGGTTTAACCAAAAGAAGTTAATCGCATGAGTTTCAAACTTTAATTTGAATTTCAAATTAGTTTTTGTTTTATCTTTTATCCCACCTCCAAACGAATAAAGGATGGACATTTCCTCTTTTCGTTAACATTTTCTGCAAGGTAACTATCTCGGTTTCATATCCAAATTTTTATAGAATCCTTGAAAAAGGCTTTCTTTCCTGCATAAGAAAGAAAAACTTACTATCTTTGGGATCTGATTCTACACCGCTGCTCAATACCTTAGTGGATCGCCTCTATTACATAAGCAGATTACTAACTTTTATCTATCTTCTATTATGTATGGCATAAGTAAGCAGTTCTTAATGTATTGGCCCAAACCTCGTTAATTGATCTTTACGGTGTTTCTTCTCTATCAATTCGATTTTTTTATCCATAGAATAAAGTATCTAGGCATATCTTATTTCTTCATATTTTAGACTCATATGAAGTTTCGTTCCTTGCTACAGCTCATAAAAATCGTTGTTTTTGACGATGCATATGTAGAGAGCCCTTTTTTCTTTTTTTTTTACTAGAAGATTTTCTTTCCTTTTATCTTTCTATAGTGGAGATAGTCGCACGTAATGGCAGATCACGGCCATGTTATTAAACGCTTGTGGTAAGAATGGGTTTCGTTCTAGTGCCCTAAAATAATATTCTAAAGCTTTCGTATGATCCCCATTACTTGTGTGAATAAGGCCTATGTTATAGAGTATATAACTTCGATCGTAGGGATCAATTTCTAGTCGCATAGCTTCATAATAATTCTGTAAAGCTTCTGCATAATTGCCTTCGGATTGAGCTGACATCCGTTACGGTCGTCATTCGATTAAAAGAATCTCCGTTCCAGAACCGTACGTGAGATTTTCATCTCATACGGCTCCTCCTTTATATGCATAATGAGAATATTTCAATTGTTTTTGATTCCATGTATCGATTATTTTCATTATGAATTGAGCGGGGCTAGTGTTTTTGCACGAAATTTCTAGCCAACCTTCCTGCGTGGGAGCTTTTGTTAACATCAAACGTGTTGGTACTAGATAGAAATGGTAACTCCAACAATTTCTTTGTCCTCAACGCCCCCTCATTTCCAGGAATTAGTCACTTCAACAGTCTTTGATGGTTATATGGGTATCTAAGGTACGAACGAGATGGATATTTGTTGTCCCAACCATTCTTTTAAGTCCCAATCCAGATAAGGAAGGGGATAAGTCATTTTTAACAAAGCTTTCGTCTTGTTGATTTCTAGGTGTAGTGCTTTTCCCCTATGCTGCCTATTAGGACTAGTAGAGTGGGATTGACCTGTAATACAGAACCCATAGGTGTAACCTTTCGCTCAATGCTAAAAGGGATAATGGAAGCATCTGAGGCTGCATTAATCGGGGATACACGACAGAAGGACTTGTTCTATTTCTAAACTTCACCTTCAACAAGCGTAGATTTATTTCAATACTCGATCAAAAGAATAATAATAATATTTTTTCTTTCTATCCCGAATTTTTGTCTTTCTCATAAGACTGGGGAAAAAAAGAATCAAATCACACCATCTCTGTAATAGGTAAATGCCTCCTTTTCACCTGAAGTTGTTGGAATTATTCGTAATAAAATATTGGCCACAACCGAAAAGGTCTTATCAATAAAATTTCCATTTATCCGTGATCTAGGCATAGGTAACCAATCCATTCTAAAATTCTTTTCATTCTCCCTAGGGGAAAAATGATCCTACAAAGAAAGGAATTGTACAATACGAAATAGCATAAAAAAGATTCATAAAATAAAAAAAGAAATTCAATATTTATCTCAAATCAAATAAAATGTAAAGATACGAACCGAACCCTCTACGACTCAAATTGCTCCTTTTTTAATTTTGAAGGAATAAAAAAAATATTTATTCCAATCCCAATTCCAAATGTAGTATACCAATGGGAGAACTAGTCCTATTTAATCAAAACTGGAGAATCAAGGAATTTTTCCTATAGATTCGGACGAAAGACTTTGATTCATTTTTGATCCAAAGAGGGGGGGGGAAAGAATCGAATAATTATTCTATGATCTAAATCCGAATAACCGTCTATTTTTTTTGTGTTATGCGCATAATGAGTAGACACTATAACAATCAAATAGCCCCAGGATGAGTCATGAATTTGTAATAGATCTACGAAAGAATCTATTTTTTTTGGTGAAAACTTTAACTTAAAAGAAAGGAATTTTATAATTTTTATGGAATCGTCGTTTAAAGGGAATCATGATCGAAAGGTATCCATTAATCATAGTCTAAAAAACATAAACCCACCAATCCGTTGATTCCTTACAACCCATTGATTTAATCCCCTATAAATAACATATCAGAAAAAGGCGGGAACATCATCTTCGCAAATAGGAAAAAGATCTCTTTTTACTTTAGCCTTTACACAAGAAAAAACTTTTTTATTTGAATCCCCGAGCCTTTAATTTTGAATTGAAGTAAAGATCCTTATCAAAAATTGGATATTTTTTTTAGTTCGAATTGGTTGGTTGTACCTTACCTAGCCAATCCAAACTAAAATATGAATAACTCGCTATTCATTCTGTTCCTGGGTCATAATTGTTGTGTAGGAGAGGTGGCCGAGTGGTTCAAGGCGTAGCATTGGAACTGCTATGTAGACTTTTGTTTACCGAGGGTTCGAATCCCTCTCTTTCCGTACCTTCACCCAACTCACCAACATCGCTAACCGTAATAAATCAACTAAGAGTTAGATCCTTCTTTTTATCTTTATATATATTTTTTTTATCTTCTTCTTTATATATATTCTAGACTAGATATATATATAGATTTTCTATTTCGAATTAAATTGCTGCAATATGTAATGTAAAATTATGGAATAAGGTCGACAAAAAATAAAAAGATCTCTGTCGATCTATGATACATGAAGGGGAAAAATACGGATCAAACACTTTATTAATTTTAAATCAATTTAGTTTGGCAAAAGGTTCTAATTTTTTCGAAACCTTTTTCTTTAAGCTTTAAGGTAGGCTTAAGTCTGACGGGAATAATATTCTACGACTAGCAATTCGTTTATTTTCAAACCGACCCACTTATTATCTATTATTTGATTGACTACTCCTTTATATGGGAATGGGTGAAGAGTCAAATGTTTTGGCAATTCCTCGCTGTGGGATGAATCTAGAAAATTTTGAACGAGAGCTTTGGATTTTTGCTTATCCCTCGCCATAACAATATCGTTGGGTTTGCAACGATAACTTGGTATATCTACTATACGACCATTAACTAAAATATGCCTATGATTAACTAATTGGCGGGCTCCCGGAATAGTCGGAGACATGCCCAACCGAAAAAGGATGTTGTCCAAACGCATTTCAAGTAATTGGAGTAAAACCTGACCTGTCGACCCTTTGGCTTTTCTAGCGATACGAAAGTATTTAAGTAATTGTCGTTCTGTAATACCATAATGAAAACGTAATTTTTGTTTTTCTTCTAGCCGAATACGATATTGAGATCTTTTCCCGGAACGTGATGGGTTTCTAAGATCTCTAGGCTTTTTATTAGTTAGTCCTGGTAAAACCCCCAGACGCCGTATTTTTTTGAAACGAGGCCCTCTGTAACGCGACATAAAGACTCCTTATTTATTGCTATTTCATTTTATTTAAATTAAAGAAATTAAAACTGAACTAAATGATAAATGAAGCGAAATCCCCTGAAGTATTCTATTAATTGTAGAAGAACGAATAATGGCACTAGAAGGAATAGTGAGATGCAAGATGTACGGATCCGAAGTTCCTCCTTCTTTTTGTATTAATATTCATTATTTTTTTATTTGAAATGCAATTTCGTTTAGTATTTAAATTTTTATTTTATAATTTTGGAATTTTATATTCTATTTAGTATATTAAGAATTCTTAATTGAATTATTGTATATATATAAACTCAAAAAAAAATTCTTGTATATCTTTTTTTTTAGTTTAGTTAATATTTCGAATTTGTGTTGTATATTTCAATATTTAAATTCTATAGCTATATAATAATAATCTAAAATCTAAATAAAAAAAATGGCTTAAAAAATTATTATTTAAAATTTTATTTATAAAAAGTATATAGTAAGATTAAATATACAAAAATCTAAAATAAAGAATCGAAAAAGGAAAGGTGTCTTTGTTCTTTAATTTCAAAGAAACGTTCTCAATCATATAAAAAATAGAACATAGAACAAATAGAAAAAGCCGGCTATCGGAGTCGAACCGATGACCATCGCATTACAAATGCGATGCTCTAACCTCTGAGCTAAGCGGGCTAACATAAAATAAACTTTACGTGCATAATACTTCCACCAATTATATCTTAGCTATTAACCATTCATAAGTCATAAAAAATATAGAATAGAAATAGATTTCAAATCTATATTGCAGTAAATAGTAGTAGAGTCTATATATAAATAAGATAAAGATTACTATACGGATCTATAATTTATATTTCTTACATTCCAATTATAATTCTAACAATTAGAAAGAATAATACATTTCTCCTTTTTATAAAAAATCTTTATAAAAATTGGAATGTAGTCTAATGTAGTCTTATAATAATAATATATAATAAAAA